ATTTGATTTGTTGTTTTTTTGCGTAATGCAAATTGACTATTGTTTTACTATTGATAGGAATTCTCTTGTTGAGACCCTATGAATCAATTGAAACCTCAGATTCATACTAGAACCACGATGATTCATCAGCCCCAAACTAATAAGCTCAAAGGTTCTCTGAGTAAGAACCATTTGATTATCACTTATTCAATGAATAGATGTAATGACTCAACAAAATCCAGAGAAATAGTTGTCCTTCGATCAAAGCACATAGTTCTGAAGGAAAAAAAAATCATTTGATTTAGGAAATACCTTTTTGCTTAATTTTTTTTTGAGTCCGGTTGCGAGGTCTGAATAGTAGGTATGAATCATAGTTCAAATATTTCTTTTCTTGATCTATTCAATATATTCCGTGCTCCAGATACTAGAATAAATATAAATATCCGACGAGGTAGAATCATCTCTATCAAGATGACAGACCCATTCTCTGTACTATCAATAGGATCAATTATAACAAGTCACACACTCATATTCCGGAAATACCGAAACAAAGGAATTCCACGGTCGAACTACCAGAATGGCCTAAAAATCCGAGTCCTAAGTCATTTTTTTTTTTTACTAGTACTTCATCGCTCTTATGAACCTAATTCATTGAAATTCCATCCCATAAAACGGAAGAATTATAAATCTCCAAAATAAGAGACAGGAATACCGCAAATAGAGCCATTGCGACACCCATAAAGGGAGTAGTCCCCCAGCCCGGAGCTACTTTACCATATTCCGAATTCAATGGTTTCAATAAATCCCCTACAATAGTTCGTCTTGGCCCAGATCTAGAACTACTCTCAATGGTTTGTGTAGCCATAAATCCTATTTCATTGGTTGAGATCTGTTGACTTTGTATACCATTCCGTTGTAGTTGTAAATAAACTATCTTATTGTAGATCCATCGTGATCTTGAAATTATCTAATAATGGAAACAGCAACCTTAGTCGCCATCTCCATATCTGGTTCACTTGTAAGCTTTACTGGGTACGCCTTATATACCGCTTTTGGGCAACCCTCTCAACAACTAAGAGATCCATTCGAGGAACACGGGGACTAGTTGAAGTAATGGGCCTCCCGATATGGGAGGTTCATTACTTCAATTGAGATAATGAAAAATCATTTCATTTTTTTAGTCGGAACCTTAGGTGGTTCTCGAAAAAAGATAGCGAAAAAAATTATCCCTAGAGTCGAGACTAACAGGAATGTATAAACCAATGCTTCCATAGATTCGATTGTGGTTTACAATTATAGCTTCCACACCTATTTATTTGGGATCATTTACCAGATAAAGAAAGGGAAAGGTCAAGGAAAAGTTGGCGATTCGAGTCAAGATTTATCCGGTACGCACCTTATGTCAAATCAAAAAAATAAAATTCAAATATAAGCGAAGGATACCAGAGTAATGTTGTATCAGACTACCTGTCTCCTTGTGGTTGGATCGCCAAGTTTTTGGAATGCTCCAAATTCCACTTGAGCATCCAAATCTGGATCAATACCAGCAAAAACATCTCGGAACAAGGTTCTAGCGCCATGCCAAATGTGTCCAAAAAAGAAGAGCAAGGCAAACGTAGCATGCCCGAAGGTAAACCAACCCCTCGGACTGCTGCGAAAAACACCATCGGATTTCAAAGTAGCCCGATCCAATTCAAAAATTTCACCTAATTGGGCACGTCTAGCATATTTTTTCACAGTAGCAGGATCACTATAACTGACTCCATTGAGTTCGCCACCATAGAACTCAACAGTTACACCTACTTGTTCGACACTATACTTTGATTCTGCCCTTCTAAAAGGAACATCGGCTCTCACAATTCCGTCGCCATCTACCAAAACTACCGGAAATGTTTCAAAAAAGGTAGGCATACGACGTACAAAAAGCTCATGTCCTTCTTTATCTCTAAAGATAGGGTGCCCTAACCATCCAACAGCTATTCCATCCCCATTGTCCATTGAGCCCGCTCTGAATAATCCCCCCTTTGCCGGATTATTACCGATGTAATCATAAAAAGCTAATTTTTCGGGAATTTTAGACCAAGCTTCCGATAAACTAAGATTTTCAGCGAGTCCAGCGCCAACTCTTCGATATATTTCTTGCTGAAAATATCCCTGATCCCATTGATAACGAGTGGGGCCAAATAATTCGATCGGGGTAGTTGCTGAACCATACCACATAGTTCCAGCAACAACGAAAGCTGCAAAAAAAACAGCAGCAATACTACTGGAAAGTACAGTTTCAATATTTCCCATACGTAATCCTTTGTATAGACGTTGAGGCGGACGTACACTAAGATGGAATAGGCCCGCTAATATGCCCAACGTCCCCGCTGCAATATGATGAGAAGCTATTCCTCCCGGAAGAAAAGGATCAAAACCTTCCGCGCCCCACGCTGGATTTACAGATTGTACTTTTCCGGTTAGCCCATAAGGATCGGACACCCATATTCCAGGACCATACAAGCCTGTTACATGAAATGCGCCAAAGCCAAAGCAAGCCACCCCTGAGAGAAATAAATGAATTCCAAAGATCTTGGGCAAATCCAAAGAGGGTTTTCCCGTACGTTCATCACAGAATATTTCTAGGTCCCAATACACCCAATGCCAGATAGCAGCCAAGAAGCACAAGCCAGAAAACACAATATGTGCCCCTGCCACACCTTCATAACTCCAAATACCCGGATTCGTTATAGTTCCTCCTGTAATACTCCAACCACCCCATGAATTGGTTATTCCTAAACGAGTCATGAAAGGTATAACGAACATACCTTGTCTCCACATAGGATCAAGAACGGGGTCAGAGGGATCAAAAACCGCTAATTCATATAGAGCCATCGAACCGGCCCAACCAGAAACTAGAGCTGTATGCATTATATGGACAGAAAGCAACCGACCGGGATCATTCAATACGACGGTATGAACACGATACCAAGGCAAACCCATGGAAATACCCCTTTATCAAAGATAAATAGACACTATGTAACTTTATCGCATTAGAAAAAACTATATTATATATATATATATATATAATATATTATATACCTAACCTTTTTCGGTAGATTATGTATGAGCAAGGGTTAATATTTATTCCGTTACATTGGAAATAATGGAACAATTCTGTTCATAGTAACAAAGAGAAGCAGATCTATTCTATACCCGATAAGTAGCAATACGCAATGGGGGATTGGTCTCATTTTTGGGGAACGAATACATAAATACTTGTTCATTATTCGAACGATCTATTCATAAGAATTTTTCGTTATTCATTCCGTCTTCCTCTATGAACTTTCCAATCTATGTATAAAATAAAATAGGAGAAAAGAAACGGAAATACAAATTATGAAGACAATAAACCTATTGTTACGTTTCCACATCAAAGTAAAGTACTTAAATTTCTTTTTATTTAATTTTATGCCCATTGGTGTTCCAAAAGTACCTTTTCGGAGTCCTGGAGAGGAAGATGCTGTTTGGGTTGACGTATAGTGCGACTTGTCAGACATATTGGGTCATATGGGATTTACCCGTTCTCTCCCCCGATCGAGATATCCTCTGTTTCGCCCAAGAAAGATTGATTGAACCATCAATAATTCGGAGCGTGAAGTGCAATTAGATCAATTTCTTTTGGAGATCCATAATCTAAATTATAAGAATTTATGGTTGACTTGTACGAATAAAATAAAGTATTCAGGCTCCGTTCAGAAAATACCAAATGGGTAATGTAATATATGTACGATTACCACTTGTATCATAAATTATTTTTATACTATAGAAGTTATCTCAAACTGCCAATCAATGGAGTAGTATAATAAATACATCAAATAGCTTGGCGGAAGACATGAAACGAGTTGAAAAAAAAAAAGAAGTCATAGCAAAAAGAAGTGGTACTGATATTATTTGCCCTATATGTGCAAATAGAATTCGGATAGATCTTTACCCGGAGTAGAACATGAACCTAAAAGAATTGAAAGGGCCCGTTCAGGAACAAGAAAATGACATCGTGATTTGAATCTCGATGAAACAATACATCAATGAGAGGTTAGTTAAATAAGTTTTTTGAATTCTTTTTTTTTTTATGGAAAGGGAGCAAAAACTTATGTTTCTTGAAAAATAGAATAGAAGAAAAAGCCCCTTCATTATAAAAAAATCTGTTAGAAAACAAAAAGAAATAGGGCTGGAATCGACACATTGATTCTTTTTTTTTTCGCAATTTTTTTTGAACCGTATGCATCCAAAGGTGCATGTACGGTTCCTGAGGGATACAATTTTGTCCTAATCAACCGACTTCATCGAGAAAGATTACTTTTTTTAGGCCAAGAGGTTGATAGCGAGATCGCGAATCAACTTATTGCTCTTATGATATATCTTAGTATGGAGGATGATACTAAGGATCTTTATTTGTTTATAAACTCTCCCGGCGGATGGGTAATCCCAGGAATAGGTATTTATGATACTATGCAATTTGTGCCACCCGATGTACATACAATATGCATGGGATTAGCCGCTTCAATGGGATCTTTCATTCTGGTCGGAGGAGAAATTACCAAACGTCTAGCATTCCCTCACGCTTGGCGCCAATGAGTTTTTTATTTAAGAAAAAAGAAGACTATGCCTTCGCCATATCAAACATGAATAATAAGTAATAATAGCATGGCACTTCAAGTTCGATATGAACAAACCATTTTTGTTTTTTCATAACATGAAATTATGTATCGAGATAGTAGTATGAAACAAAGGTTATTTCCGATTTGATCTTATTATGTGTCGGAGGTCCGTCCATTTCAGCGTCACAAACCATTTTTATTACACACCATAAGTCTCTTTCTGATATTAATGTTATGTTATGAAATAATAATAATAATAAAAAAAAAGAAAGATCATTTTTTCCCTACCTTATTTATTTTATTTGATTGGATCAGAAAAAACCTTGGGATTGCTAAATTACAGACGAGATAAATATATAAGGCAACAGAACCATCATAGTATTTTTGACTTCTACGAAAGGAAGGGTGGTAAATGGATTATTCAACGATCAGGATAGGATGGATTCTATTTGTCTCTCGTCCGTTTGTCTCTTTCTTTGACGGACGAAAGGTAAAAGTAAATTCCATTGCGGAGCCGTATGCAATGTACAAAAGATGCCTGTACGGTTGTTCAATTCTATCTTTTTTTTTTTCTTCTTGTTATTTTTTATCCCTTCCCTTCGACCAATCATGCGAGATAGGGAAACCGTTCATGATGTTATATAATCAGGGTTATGATTCACCAACCTGCTAGTTCTTTTTATGAGGCACAAGCAGGGGAATTTATCCTGGAAGCGGAAGAACTACTGAAACTTCGCGAAACCCTGACAAGGGTTTATGTACAAAGAACAGGCAACCCCCTATGGGTTGTATCCGAAGACATGGAAAGGGATGTTTTTATGTCAGCAACAGAAGCCCAAGCTCATGGTATTATTGATCTTGTAGCGGTCGAAAATACTGGGGATTTCGTGTAAATCCATGATTCCTTTTCAAACCATAATTTAAATTTTCCGTGATTTTTATTTGATATTGAATATATATATTTATTTTTTATTTTACCGGGGTAAAATATTTATTCAATTGAACAGAAATAATTCATAATCATCAATCAGGTTAAGATCGATCTAAACCAGCCCATTCTAATCCCAATATATATACATACGATTCAACATGCCAACTATTAAACAACTTATTAGAAACGCAAGACAGCCAATCAGAAATGTCACGAAATCCCCCGCTCTTCGAGGATGTCCTCAGCGTCGAGGAACATGTACTAGGGTGTATGTGCGACTCGTTCAGATCATGAGCTCGAACAAATGAGACAATTGTTCCAGTATCAATGACCAGTACCAATGAGTAGAATATATAGAATGGAAGAATGTAAGAACACCGTTTATTTATTATCTAAACTAACTAAACTAAAAATAAAGATCTATTATATACCTCTATTGATTGTGTATGAAATTTATGGTTTCCATTGGTGCAAATCCAATCACCTCGATTTGAGATGAGAAGCAATTCCCCATTGGTAACAAATGGTTATCCATTAAGCGGGGGAAATAGTATTTAAGAAGCAAAAATATTATGCTCCTATTCTTGAAATAACGGACTAACAGGGTCAGCTACCTAGCCAACTTTCATAATTAAATGCCGTCACTGTATGGATAGCTCTCATTGTGAAAAGACCTATTACTGTATAATTTATGGGTAGAGCCAAAGAGTGTGAACTGTACAAGTTACCAATAACATTGATTAAATGAGGGAAGGAGCTCCGGTGTATAGAGAGGACCTCACCGTTTAAGAAGTAACCATAGAAACGAAGGAACCCACTATTTATTTATTTTTTTTACATATTTATTTTATATGTTAGCATCGGTAGAATTTCTTATTTACAGGAGAAATACCTGAACTGAAAGAAATAAAAAATAGTGGTTGGGAAGGTCATAGTAGCAAAAGCCATTGGAATTTTTATTTTATATATCGGAATAATCCGTTTTGTTATTAATCGATCGGGGGAGGGGAAAAGAATGACTGAAAGAACAGAAATCAATTAGTTATTCATCAAAGTTGAATTTGATTAAATGACCAGAGTTAGACGAGGATATACAGCTCGGAGACGCCGAACAAAAATTCGTTTATTTGCATCAAGTTTTCGAGGGGCTCATTCAAGACTTACTCGAACTACTACTCAACAAAAAATGAGAGCTTTGGTTTCCGCTCATCGAGATAGAGGCAGGCAAAAGAGGGATTTTCGTCGTTTGTGGATCACTCGGATAAATGCAGTAACTCGTGAAAACGAGGTATCCCATAGTTATAGTAGATTAATACATAATCTGTACAAGAGGCAATTGCTTCTTAATCGTAAAATACCTGCGCAAATAGCTATATTAAATAAGAATTGTCTTTACATTATTTCCAAAAAGATCATCAAATAAAGGAGATTCTAAAGTAATATACGGGAATGGTTGAAACAAAATTCCCCGGAGAATTAACTCCGGGAAGATAGAATAAAAATAAATTAAGATAAGTAAGTAGTATGAATGAGCGAACATGTTTCAATTTCAATAAAAAAAGGATTTATTATTACCCCACCCATTTTTTTTTTATTACAACAACACACAACAATGAAATCAGACTTCTAGGCTTTTTTTGAACAAAACATCAATGCAATGTTGAGTTCCGATTGGAGTTTTGAGTCAATTGAGGAATATAGTATGCCTATTTATTTCTGGTTCTAGGACCAGTAGTTCTAGGGATCGACTCGGTTCTCTCAAATTGTTTCTCATTATTAAGAAAAGGTAACGAAGATAAAATACGAGCTTGTTTTATAGCAATAGTAATTAATCGTTGTTGTTTCAAGGTTAATCTATTCACTCGTCTAGATAATATTTTTCCTTGTTCACTAATAAATCGACTAATTAAACTCATGTTTCTATAATCAATTCGATCCCCCGATCCAATTGGGGGCAAACGCCTACGAAAAGATCGCTTGGGTTTATGAAAGGGTTGCTTGGATTTATCCATGGTTTTTCCTTATCTCTAAAATCCTATTTATTTCTTTATACATTTACAACCAAAATAGGATTTTATTTGTATATTTTATTTATATATGTTAGTAAAATTTTATTTGTATATTTATATATGATATGTAATATATTTTATTAACCTCTTCCTGCTCCTTTGAAAAGGGTCACCCACACGTTCCGTTCGATCTATTTCTTTATTTCCCCATGAATCATATGCTTGTAACAATAGCGACAAAATTTTTTCAATTCTAATCGACTGGGCGTATTGTGTCGATTCTTTTGAGTAATATATCTAGAAATGCCCGGCGATTCCTTATTGACGCCATTTCGGACACAACTGGTACATTCCAAAATAACTCTGACTCTGACATCTTTACCCTTGGCCATGAACCTCCTTTGGATTTTAGATCGACTCAACTCTTCTATTTTCGATCCGAACCGAAGAATAAGAAAGGAACATAAAATAGAAAAATCAATAGAAGTTACTAAAATTCAATTTCAGAAGTTTTCGTTATACGTTATAATATAATAATTAACTAATACAATTTTTTCTAACTATCAATTATTCTTATCCTAATACCAGTATTTCATTTAAGTATCTTCTAGGATTTTGCGGAGCCTGCCCTCGACCCACATTTCCATTTATTTCTGTTCTACCAACCAAATTCGATCTTAGACCCACCCGATGCTGAGGTTCAATACACTTTTATTCTTTCTCTTTTCTTCCTATCCTAAACAACTGAAAAAGGGTGGGGAAGATAAATTAGTCACATAGAATTTTTGTATCTCTAATTTTCTTCATTTTTTCCCATGTCAATAACTAGAATGTAAAAAAGGGGAATGACAAGGCATCTGGGAATAAACGATTAATTTCTATCAATAGACCTGCTAAAGAACCAAACCATAAAGTAGTCAGCACAGGCGCCACAGAGAGATATGTTTTTATATCTCGCATTGAGAATCCTCCTTCTTTATTGTAATACATATATGATCAGATGCTGTAGCTAAATTTAGGATCACTTATATTTTTACGCGGAATTTATAACGAAAACTAAATATATATGTACAATGAGCCAGTAGATGGGATTTTCCCGCTTCTAAAACAGAAAAGGGATGACCCCTTCTTCCTGAGCATTACCGACAAATATTCATTCTTTTTTTTTGTTAGGTTTCAGACGTATATAATTCTTTTATTATATGTATATGATATATGAAACCAAAAAGAGGAACTGGCAAGAAAATTGTATATAGATAAAAAGGAGAAAATAACGATGTGGAAAACAAGACAGGGCTTTTGTACAATGACACTGTACAACAATTGGAAAAAGGGATGTAGCGCAGCTTGGTAGCGCGTTTGTTTTGGGTACAAAATGTCACGGGTTCAAATCCTGTCATCCCTACCTATTACTTCTCCTATGGGCAGTAACGAGGGATTAATCTGGATCGATTAAAATTGGGCATAATCCTTCATTTTATTATACTATATGCATGCAAGATGTATTTATTGAAGGTACAAAAAAGAATCCTTTTCCATACAGTTGTATCGCCTGTCATAAGAAAGCGCTCTTAGTTCAGTTCGGTAGAACGTGGGTCTCCAAAACCCGATGTCGTAGGTTCAAATCCTACAGAGCGTGATTCTGTTCTTTGTTATGTTGAATAAAAATACACTAATTTAAAAAGTTGAATTACAACCCAAATTTGACCTCCCGCAGGTAGGAGGTCAATAAAAAAAAATAAATGTTACTCAATCAAAGGTCCAACTGATCACCGCGTCTGTATTGTAAATACGCAGTTACGAATAATCCTGCCAAAGTAATAGGAATTAGACCTAACACAATTCCAAATAGAAAAACTTCAATCATTTTTATTTCTTTAAGGGAAAAAAATATAGGTAAGATTTATTCCTAAATATTAATCTGAATCATCCGTGAATCTCAATGACCGAAAATTGGCAATTGACGTGAGAAGGAACCATATAATACTTGGAATCTCAGATAACTATTTATTTTTATTAATTTAATTGTTCATTCAATTAATTTCAAATAAGTCGTATCTTGCTCAAACCAATCAATAGAGCTGAAGTTATAGTTGAAGCAGCCAGTAGAAAACCGAAATAACTAGTTATAGTAGGCATGAAAGAGCTAAATGAGATACGTTATTTTTTTTTGATACATATGCGGATAAAACACTTACCTAAGTTTCCATTTTTTCGAGATAGGATAATAAAAATACAAATTGACAGAAATAATTAGTTCCAATTGAAAGTTATTGATTCATCAGTCATTATAAACGGCACTTACAAAGATGGAATGACATAGACATAAGTAGAAAAAATAAAAAGATTGATTCATTGGCTGTGACATCAACCAATCCTGTGATTCCGGATCACAGATTCATTTCGAAACTTTTGAGTTCTGAAATCTACTTTTACTT